AATCAAGTTATTGAATATTTCGAATAAATCCCGAAATTCAAAACTACCTGTTATCCAATAAAAACCTAAAATTCCTAATAATAAACCAAAATCCCCTACACGATTAGTTACAAACGCTTTTTGACAAGCATTTGCTGCAGGAGGTCGTGTGAACCAAAACCCTATTAATAGATAGGAACACATTCCAACCAATTCCCAAAAAATATAAATTTGTATCAAATTCGAACTAGTAACTAACCCCAACATGGAAGTACTGAAAAAACTCATATAAGCAAAAAATCGCAAGTATCCTTGATCGTGAGCCATATAATTATCACTATAAATAAGAACCATAATTCCAACAGTAGTGATTAACATTAACATAATAGAAGTAAGTGGATCGATCAAGTAGCCGAATTCTAAAGAAAAATCATTATCGAGGGTCCAAGACCATACATATTGATAGATAAAACTGCTATTTATTTGCTGAATAGACAGATTAGTTGAAAAAATCATGACTATACTTAACAATAAAATACTCGGAAAAGCCCACATACGACGAAGGTTTTTTGTTGCTGTCGGAAAAAGAAGAAGTCCCACTCCTATTAACATAGGAACTGGAAGTGGAAGGAAAGGTATGATCCACGCATATTGATATGTCTGTTCCATAAAAAAGTTTTTTAATTCTTAATTAATATTAATTGGTTCCGATTCACCGGATCTTACCTCTTTTGAAAGGAGTCAATAAAAAAATGAAGATATGCACTAACTTAAACCAACTTAAATAGAATTTTTGAATTTTTATTTCTTTTTACTTATTCTTTCTGAGTTTCTGCTAAATACTTCAAATATTCAAATCAAGAAGTTACAATTGGTCAAATTATAGAGATTAATTACTAGTCTCCTTCGAACTTTCAAATTCGAGTCAAATTAGGCATATTTTTCCCGAGTTTGACAAGTTACTAAAAAAAAAAAGAATATTATTCTTTTTACTATTTTTATTAATAGTTTATGCCATTTTCCCATATCTTTCACCCATCTGATCTATTCTTTTTTATTTTTAGAATCAAAAATATTATCTAGAAAAGAAATACATAATAAATTAGAAAGCGAAAATTTATTTTGAACAATAGATGTCTTTCACATCCAGCTATACCGATGAGTAATCTCTTAATTTTTATTTAAATGGCAGTTCCAAAAAAACGTACTTCTGCATCAAAAAAGCGTATTCGTAAAAATTTTTGGAAAAGGAAGGGGTATTGGGCAGCGTTAAAAGCGTTTTCCTTAGGGAAATCTCTTTCTACTGGGAATTCAAAAAGTTTTTTTATGCAACAAACAAATAACAAATAAAATAAGTAATAAAACATAACACGTTGGGATAATCTGAATTGGCCTGACTCAAAAACCGAGTCATTTCGTTTCGAAAATCAAATTCCCGATTTCCATTCCCTGTTGAGTTAATCAATAGGAATGGAAATCGTTCCGCTCTTAGAATATGTAAAATAAGAATTTTTCTGTTTACCATACCGAATTCGAAAAAAAAAAAGAATACTTTTTTTTCTTGACAAAAAACACAAGATACTCCATTTGCTTTTTAGTATATTTTCTCATTTCCAAGGCAGGGATTATTATTTTCCCCATCGACCTATTTGTTACAAGAATAGAAGGTTTTCTTTTTTCTATAGATCCCCTTTTCTCTATAATCTATAAAAGGGCGGACAGAAAATCTTTCGTTACTAAAATCATTGAAACTAATTGATTAAAATTCTAAACCCCTTTGTGGAACTTTCTTCCTTTTGTATTTTCTCTGAATTCCTATATAAGACCCCATATATCTCTCGCCATCAATCCACTCAAAAACACTTAGCGAGGCTATTTTGGATAAATATGTGTCAATTTTGAATGATCCAAAACAGGTTCTTTTTTTTTTCATTGATGAAATGGATTTTTTGGTTTTGATTTTTGAAATCAAATAAATCAAAAACAATTCATTAAAACAAACATTTTTGTGGGGGGGTTCTATCTCTTAATTCATAGTAGGACTCTATAGTTTTAGAAGAGTTCAAGTCGAGGAGAGTATAAAATACACAATAAAACTAAGACCCTAACCTAAAATAATGAACCTTCAAATACCTATTTGAACCAACTTTTATTCATGAGTTTGAAGCTTTCCTAAAAAGTATTTCACCCAATTGAATTCTAAAATCTAGACGATTGCTTATTCATAGGCTATTATAAGTTCAAGACAAGCCGCTATGGTGAAATTGGTAGACACGCTGCTCTTAGGAAGCAGTGCTAGAGCATCTCGGTTCGAGTCCGAGTGGCGGCATGTCATCTCCTAAAAAAGTAAATAGATCCTATAATGAATTCAATTCCCGATTTCCCTTTGTATAATTAAGGGACTCCTTTTTTTTTTATTTTTATGATATTTTCAACCTTAGAGCATATATTAACTCATATTTCTTTTTCGATCGTTTCAATTGTAATTACAATTCATTTTATAACCTTTTTAGTCGATAAA